TTCTATAGTAGGAATAATAAATTAAATATGAATAGAACAAGAGAGGGGAGCGAATAGCAGAGAAAAGATTATACAAAGCTCTCTACAAGTCATCTACACCTTCCTTTTATATATATTCTTTTTTATATATTTTATTTCATTAATTTTTCATTAATTGAATTTCGTTTGGTGATTAAGGGTAAGTTCCGTAAAAACCCCCGCTTTCTTTGAAATATCATGTACAGTTCCTGTAGGCTGAGCGCCCTTTTCAAGGAAATATAGAATAGCAGGAACATTTAAATAGGTTTGATTCTTTATCGGATCATAAAAACCCACTTTCCGAAGATCTCTTCCCTCTCGTCGGGATCGAACATCAATTGCAACGATTCGATAAATGGCTCATTGGGATAGATGAACAATACCCCCCCCTAGAAACGTATAAGAAGTTTTCTCCTCGTACGGCTCAAGAAAATTGGAAATTATATCTATGTTATAGAATAATAATGTCAAATATAGCCATAAAATCATCAAACCAACTAGACTATGATTTAAGTACTTATTCTTTCCCCTACCGAAAAAAAAAAAAAATTATTCGTATTCTAAATTTGTACCCTCATAACTCAAGTTGTATAACTCTCAAATAACTCAAGGAAACCTTTTAAGTGTTTGATTTATTGAGTGGTCTCTAACCCCTTTTTGTCTGTCTCTTTTAGAATCTATTTTGATTCTGATCTAGTTGTTGAGACAATCGAAAATGGTATTTCCTTGTTCCAGGATCCTTTATCTTTGCCTTGAATCATTGGGTTTAGACATTACTTCGGTGATTTTGAATCGTTTCAAAATGGCAGCAACATACCCTTTTTTATGATTTCTTTCTATCAAAGAATCATATGACTGAGTGATTCTTGTGTAATACACTTTTGATTTGATCGAAAAAGTTTTACCAATTCAAAAAAAGTGACTTTTGAATTTTAAACTTGCTTGAATTGGATCCTTTCGATTTATATATGGAAAATTTATTTACAAATATATTTACGAAGTTGTCACAATTTATTGATTAATACTAACCCTAGATTCTTGCCTCCGAGAAATGAATCAATACTTTTTACTCGAGCTCCATCATGTACGATTTACATCACCCCCCCCCAAAAAAAAATGAGAGTTCGAGTGAAACAGAAGAAACGATGTCGAGTCAAGAGCACTTTCATTCCTCTATAATTCCTGTATAATAAAAAATGGTGGATGTAAGAACCCACAACGGATCGTGTCCTTCAAGTCGCACGTTGCTTTCTACCACATCGTTTTAAACGAAGTTTTACCATAACATTCCTTTAGTTTGGAACCAGTATGTAATTGATTCAATTATGGAATCATGAATAGTCATTGGTTCGGTCGGTACATAGTAATCTATACTTTTTCTTTCTATATGAAATATGAATGGCTAGGTTCTGACTAAGTCTCAGAACGAATTAAATTTAATCCCCAATACCCGATACATATATTTTATTTCATTTTATTTATTTATTTAATATTTAATATAATAATAATAAATATAAATACCACGAAAAAAAAAAAAAAAAATTTCTTTTTGAATCTGCATCTTCAAGTAACGTGATAGTGATAGGACAAATTTACCAATTTCACACTTCTTCGAGTACTACGAACTCATAAGAAATCATCAAAAAGATTTAAGTGATTGAAAAATTTCCGGCTTCGAGATCATTATTTGAATAACATTCTAAAGTAAGGACCACATTCTAGCATCCTAGAATAAATCTATATTTGTATTAAAACATCAATGATTAAAAAACTAGATAGCTAAAAAATCCAATTTCTTTTTTTAATGAAATATGAAATAGTGGATAAAGACTGGTGTAACGTAAGGTTGTTGTTTTTTCATACTGGCTGCTAAAATAGGAATCGAAATAACAATAATATGGGACCCCCATACAGATAGACTCAAAAACTTTTACTGAAAAAAATTGTTACTGAAAGGAATTATAGATATTCTAGGTTAAATATTTAATATTTAGGGATCACAAATAGATTCAATTACATCTGCGTGTTATTTGAACACGATTCAATTGGTGAAAAAGATATGATTCAGAGAAGAATTATTAAGAATCCTAATAAAACTTTTCCAATCCAATATTATACTCTTAATATTATACTCTTAAACAGAAGGGTATTTTAAAAGGCAATTTTTTTTCTGATATATAGCATTCATTATATATATTATAATGCTATAATGGGTTGGGTGTGCTCTGGGACGGAAGGATTCGAACCTCCGAATAGCGGGACCAAAACCCGTTGCCTTACCACTTGGCTACGCCCCATTTCTATTCGACCCTAATAAACACTAATATTGGTATTGGTTGTTCGTCAACTCCAGCATAAATATCTATAAAATAGGTAGATTGTTGCTAGAATTTTAATACGGGTCGATATAGAATTAAACTGAATTTATTGATCATTACATAGAATTCAATTAAGATATTGTATGAAAGTATGATTTAATCTA